ACATTGGATCAAGAACAGGATCAGAAGGATCAAAAACCGCTAATTCATACAGAGCCATCGAACCGGCCCAACCAGCAACCAGAGCTGTATGCATTATATGAACAGAAAGCAACCGACCGGGATCATTCAATACAACGGTATGAACACGATACCAAGGCAAACCCATGGAAATACCCCTTATATCAAAGATAAATGGACACTACGTAACTTTATTGCATTGGAAAAGACTATAATATGACTATCCTATGGACCACTCTTGTTCAGTCGATTATTTCCGAACAAGGGTGTTCTATTCTGTTGGTAATAATGGAACAATTCTGTTCGTAGGAACAAAGAGAAGCAGATTTATTCTATACTCGATAAGTACCAATACGCAATGGGGGAGTTGATCCCATTTTCTATGAGCGAATGAGTCCATACTTATTTATCATTAGAAAGACCTATTCGTAATAATTTGAGTTTATTCATTCTGTCTTTCTTTATGAATTTTTAGAATCTATGGATAAAATAAATACGATAAAAACCAATATGAATATTATAAAGACAATAAAAAAAATTGTTACGTTTCCACCTCAAAGTGAAATATAGTATTTAGTTCTTTCTTTCATTTAATGCCTATTGGTGTTCCAAAAGTTCCTTTCCGAAGTCCTGGAGAGGAAGATGCATCTTGGGTTGACGTATAGTGCGACTTGTCAGATATATTGGGTCATATGGTATTTCCCCGTTCTCTCCCCCGATCGAGATATCCCCCGTTTCGCCCAAGAAAGATAAATTGAATCATCAAAAATTTGGAGCGTGAAGTGCAATTAGATCCATTTTTGAGGGGATTCATATTACTATTATCAATTAGAATAATTCAATTAGAATAATTTATGGTTGGCTTGGTTGGACTAAAAAAATGAAGTATCCAGGCTCCGTTTAGAAAAAACCCAATTGGATTGGTAAGATATCTATGATTGCTATTCCTATTTTTTCTTTGTAAAGAGATCCTAATTGTCAAGCAAAGTTATCTCAACTCTAATAAATACTTGTATAAAATGAATTGAAAAAAAAAAAAAAAAGAAATACAAAAAGAAATGGTAATGGAAGCATTTGTCCTATATGTACAAATCCAAATCGGGCGGATCTTTACCCGGAGTAGAGCATAAACCTAAAAAGATGAAACAGACCCATTCAGGAACAAGAAAATACCATCGCGGTTTGGATTAAATCTCGATGAAAGAATACATCAATGAGAAGTTAATTCGATAAGTTTAATGACCCTTTCTTATAACTTAGAATTTTATAATCGAAAATAAAAAAAAGGAGTCAAAACTCGTCTTTATTGAAAAATCGAAGAAAAGCCCTTTCGTTAGAAGTAAGAAAGAACCTTTCTAGAAAAAAAGAAAGAGGACTGGAATCTATACATTGATTCACAATTTTTTTGAACCGTATGCATCAAAAGGCGCATGTACGGTTCCTAAGGGATACAATTTTACCCTAATCAACCGACTTTATCGAGAAAGATTACTTTTTTTAGGCCAAGGGATTAATAGCGAGATTTCGAATCAACTTATTGGTCTTATGGTATATCTCAGTATCGAGGATGAGAACAAAGAGCTGTATTTGTTTATAAACTCTCCTGGGGGCTGGGTAATACCTGGGATCGCTATTTATGATACTATGCAATTTGTGCGACCAGATGTCCATACAGTATGCATGGGATTAGCCGCTTCAATGGGATCTTTTATCCTGGTCGGAGGAGAAATTACCAAACGTCTAGCATTCCCTCACGCTTGGCGCCAATGAGGTTTTTATTTGAGAGAAAAAGGAAGACTATGCCTTCGCCATATGAATACTAAGTAATAATAGCATGGCACTTCGAATTCGATATGAGAAATTTTTGTATTGTTTTTTTTTTCAAAACATTAGATTCTGTATCGAGAGAGTAGTATGAGATAAGGGGTATTTCCGATTTTATCTTATCTATCGGGAGTTCAGTTCAGCGTCACAAACTTTTTTGTTTTCATGCCGGAGAGTTCTTAACAATATTTATGTTATGAAAGAGTACGAAAAAAAAAAAAAAAAAAAAGATTTTTTCCTTATTTGATCGGATTAAAAAGAAACTTTGGGATTGCTGAATCACAGACAAAAAAAAAATAAACATATAAAGCAACGGAGCCATCATAGTATTTTTTAACTCCTCCGAAAGGAAGGATGGCAATTTGATCATTTACCCATCTGAGTCTGATAGATTCTATTTTTCTCTTTCTTCAATAGAAAGGAGGGGGTAAATTTTCTTGTAGAGCCGTATGCACAAAAGATGCCTGTACGGTTGTTCAATTCTATCTTTTTTCTATTCTTTATCTTTCCTTTCTCTTTGCTTTATCATGCGAGATAGGGGAAGCTTTTATTTTGTTATATCATCAGGGTAATGATGCATCAACCTGCTAGTGGTTATTATGAGGCACAAACAGGCGAATTTGTCCTGGAAGCGGAAGAACTGCTGAAACTGCGTGAAACCCTCACAAGGGTTTATGTACAAAGAACGGGCAAACCCTTATGGGTTGTATCCGAAGATATGGAAAGAGATGTTTTTATGTCAGCAACAGAAGCCCAAGCTTATGGAATTGTTGATCTTGTAGCGGTTGAATGAAAATAACATGGATTTCGCGCAAATCTGTGATTTGAAATTTTATCTTCGAATTGAATATTCTATTAAATAGAAGTAATTCATCATCATTCGGTTAGGATCAATCTAAACCAATCCCTCATATTATGTATACGATTCAACATGCCAACTATTAAACAACTTATTAGAAATACAAGACAGCCAATCAGAAATGTCACGAAATCCCCCGCTCTTCGGGGGTGCCCTCAGCGTCGAGGAACATGTACTAGGGTGTATGTGCGACTCGTTTAGATCATGAGCTGGCACAAAAGCAAGAAAACTACTTTTACAGTATCAATGATCAGTACCGGTGAATGGGATAGGATGGAAAAAGGAACTCCATTCATTATTAAAAAAAAAACTCTATCATATCCCTCTATTGTGTATGAAGTTTATGGTTTCCGTTGGTGTAAATCCAACCACCTGAATTTAAGATGATAAGAAATTCTCCATTGGTAACAAATGATTATCCATTAAGCGGAGGAAATCTTATTTAAAAAGCATAAAACATAAAGATTAGGTAGGCTCCCAATCTGGCAAGAACGGACTAAGAGGGTCAGCTACCCAGCAAACTTTCATAATTAAATACCGTTACTGTATAGGTAGATCTGATTGTGAAAGACCTATTACTGGATAATTCATGGGTAGAGCCAAAGCGTGTGAACTATACAAGTTCCCAATAACATCAATTAGTTGATTAAATATTAAATTAAAGTATAAAGTAAAGGCTCCGGTGTATAGAAAAGACCTCACCGTTTAAGAAGTAACCATAGAAACGAAGGAACCCACTATTTCTTTTTTTATTTCTTTTATTTACTAGATTTTTGATACCTAGGAAAATACAATTTATTATTTCTTTCTTATTTCGGAGTGAAATACCTAAAAAAAAAGAAAAAATCGTGGTCGGGAAGGTTAGAGTAGCCAAAGCCATTGGAATTTTGATTTTATACATTGGAAAAATCCGTTTTGTTATTAATAGACTAGGGAGGGGGAAAAGAATAACTGAAAGAAAGGCAATCAATTAGTTATTCGTCAAAGTTTCATTTATTCAATGACCAGAATTAAACGGGGATATATAGCTCGGAGACGTAGAACAAAAATTCGTTTATTTGCATCAAGCTTTCGAGGGGCTCATTCAAGGCTTACTCGAACTATTACTCAACAGAAAATAAGAGCTTTAGTTTCGGCTCATCGGGATAGGGATAGGAAAAAGAGAGATTTTCGTCGTTTGTGGATCACTCGGATAAACGCAGTAATTCGCGAAAGGGGAGTATCCTATAGTTATAGTAGATTAATACACGATCTGTACAAGAGACAGTTGCTTCTTAACCGTAAAATACTTGCACAAATAGCTATATCAAATAGGAATTGTCTTTATATGATTTCGAACGAAATCATAAAGGAAGTAGATTGGAAAGAATCCACCAGAATAATTTAAATGGAGTTTCCCGGAGAATGAACTCCGGGAAGGTAGAGTATAAATTAGTATGAGAAAATATGCTAAAGTAGTCAAAATGAATGAACACGTTCAATTCAATAAAAAAAGAAATCTTTTTTTCCGATTCATTTTTTTTCTTACGACACGATACTCAAATCTAGATTCACTCAAATATAGATTCTTGTAATTATGATTCAAGTGAAGAAAAAGTAAGCCTAAGCCTGTTTATTTCGGGCTTTAAAACCAGTAGTTCTAGCGGTCGACTCGGTTCTTTCAAATTGTTTCTCATTATTGAGAAAAGGTAACAAAGATAAAATACGAGCTTGTTTTATAGCAAGAGTAATTAATCGTTGTTGTTTCAAGGTCAATCTATTCACTCGTCTTGATAATATTTTTCCTTGTTCACTAATAAATCGACTAATTAAACTCATGTTTCTATAATCAATTCGATCCCCCGATTGAATCGGGGGCAAACGCCTACGAAAAGATCGCTTGAATTTAAGAAAAGGTCGCTTGGATTTATCCATGGTTTGTTTGTTTAATTTTTTCCTTATCCCTAAAATCCTATTTCTTAATTATAATTCATTTTAAATCCACCCAAAATAGGATTTTTAAAAAATAGGATTTGTTTATTTTCTATTTAAATATGTTATATATATAATGTCATTTTTTCCCCTTCCTTGAAAGGGTAAGACACAGGTACTTGGTTCGCTCTATTTCTTTATTTCCCCATGAATCGTATGTTTGTAACAATAGGGACAGAATTTTTTCAATTCTAATCGATTAGGCGTATTGTGCCGGTTCTTTTGAGTAATATATCTGGAAATACCTCTTGATACCTTATCAACACTGTTTCGGACACAACTAGTACATTCCAAAATCACCGTTACTCGGACATCTTTCCCCTTGGCC